TACGAATAGAACCCCAAAATAAAAAAAAAGGGATAAATAAAGAAAAGTAAAAGAATATATAAAGAATAGAAAAAGGTTCTTTTATAAGAATTACTGCCCCTTTTCTTTATTTCCTTAATTGAAAATCGAATTTAGTTTGATTAGGACCAAGCTCCTTAAAAACCTCCGCCCTTTTTAAAATATCCCGAACAGTTCCTGTAGGCTGAGCGCCCTTTTCAAGGAAATATAGAATAGCAGGAACGTTTAAATAACTTTGATTCTTTATTGGATCATAAAAACCCACGTTCCGAAGATCTCTTCCTTCTCTTCGAGATCGAACATCAATTGCAACGATTCGATAGACGGCTCATTGGGATAGATCTAAGTAAATGAACAAGACCCCCCCTAGAAACGTATAGGAAGTTTTCTCCTCGTACGGCTCGAGAAAAAATGATTTGCAGTTTTGTCTACGTATTGAATTCTAATGAATGGCAAACGAGTTGAAAAAATCAATAAGCCTCGGATTGAACTCTTTTTTTTTATTTGTCCTTACTGAAAAAATACAAAATCATTTGTACCCAAAACTCAAGTTGGATAATTCTCAAATAGCTTAAAAGATAAAAATCTTTAGGCAATTTTTTTTTTGAATGGTCTTTAACCCCCCTTTTTTTTATCTCATTTAAAATAGAATCCTTTTTGATTCTTTATTAGAATCTAGTTATTGAGACAATTTAAAAACAGCGTTTCCTTGTTCTGGGATCCTCTTTTCTTTGTTTTAAATCAGTGGGTTTAGACATTACTTCGGTGCTTCTTAATCTTTCCAAAATGGCAGCAACATACCCCTTTTGTGATTTCTTTATATCAAAATCTCAAAGAATCATACAAACGGTCGATTCCCACGCGATCCACTTTGCATCGAAAGAGTTTTCTCAATTCCAACAAATTTGACTTTTTAATTGAAAACTTGACCGAATCAGATCCTTTCAATTTCTATATTGATGATATACTTACGAAGTTGTTCCAATTTATTGATTGGTATTAACCCTAGATTCTTGCCCCCTAAAAGAGAAATCAATACTTTAATTTCTACCCGAGCTCCACCATGTACTATATTCATTAAAACCCACCAAAAAGAGGGATTCTCGTGAAACAGACCTGATGTCGGGCCAAGAGCACCTTCATTCTTAGAAAAGATGGCGGATGTAAGAATAAAAATCCACGCCGGATCGTGTCCTTCAAGTCGCACGTTGCTTTCTACCACATCGTTTCAAACGAAGTTTTACCATAACATCCCTCTTATTTGGAACCCGTATGGGATTGATTCACTTATGGAATCATGAATAGTCATTGGTTCCGTCTATACATAAACATAGTAATCTATACTTTATTTCTTCTATACAAAAAAAAAGATGGCAAAAAATTTTCTAAAGTAATCTTAGCAAGATCCCAACTCTTATTGTATGTTATTGTAGGAATGCAACACCTTTTATAAAAAAAACGAAAAGAAATATAGAAATAATACGAATAAATGAAATTTTTTACTATTTTCAGAATAAGCAATCATTAAAAATTTTTCTAATCTAAAAAGTTTCCTATTTCAACATCATTATGAATAAAGTTTTACAGTAAAGACTTCCATTTTGATCATCAAAAAAAGATCAATATCTGTTTCTTTTCGAATTGAACCATCAACGATTTAAAGCAGATAAATGGATTGAACAAAAACCCCGTTTTTATATGAGATGGATAAAAAAGACTCATATAAGAGAAGATTTAAGTACTTGTTCTTTCGATTCGAATTTTATTAAAAAGATGAACGAATTGGGCTTTTTCGGACCTATCAGATAGACAGAACGACAGTCTTTATTATGAATATTCCATAAAACCATAAAAAAAGGAACTATTTGAATTTATAAGGGATTTTTTCACAAAAAACAAAAGACTATTGTCACTGAAATAGAACGAAATCAGATAATAACAATACATATAATGTTAAGCTAAGCATTTCATCATTTTTTATGTATTTTTTTTTGGTTTACCCCTAACCCATTAATTGAATGTAATAACTTCCCTCTTGTTTAGAATCCGAATAATTTGGCTACCCCATTTAAGTTTAATGGCTATAGAATAAGAGAGAGGAAAGAAAGGTTCTTTCTTATTCTAATTCAAAATAAAATGTATTGTTGAAAATTCAAAAATAGATGAGACGTAAGGTTTTTCTTCAAATTAAGTAGCTAAGATAAACCCCTTCAATATGAAGGGAATGAACATATGATGAAAAATATTGAATTATATCTGCATGTCATTTGTACTCAATTCCGTTAGTTCGGTTTGGGAAAAAAAAGAGGATTCTATCCAAGAATTCTATCCAAAATTAGGCATTAATCATTTAAACAGAACATTATTCTCAAAAGAAACCTTTCCAGTGTATATGCCTGGGACGAAAGGATTCGAACCTCCGAATACCGGGACCAAAACCCGTTGCCTTACCGCTTGGCCACGCCCCATTTAGATTTCCATT